GAAATCTAGAATAACAGGAACATTTAAATAAGTTTGATTCTTCATTGGATCATAAAATCCCACCTTTCTAAGATCTTTTCCTTCTCTTCGGGATCGAACATCAATTGCAACGATTCGATAGACGGCTCATTGGGATAGATGTAGATGAACAATACCCCCCCTAGAACCGTATAGGAAGTTTTCTCCTCGTACGGCTCGAGAAAAAATGATTTGATTCGACGTTTTGTCTATGTATGCAATTCTAATAAATTAAATGACAAATGAGCCTATAAAATCACTTAGACTATGATTTCAGTCTTTTTTTTCCTTCCTGAAAATGAAAAAGAAACCATTCGTACTCATAACTCAAGTTGGATAACTCTCAACTAGCTCAAAGGAAAAATATTTAGTAAATTTCATTTATTGAGTGGTCTTTACCCCCTTTTGTTTCTCTCGTTTCAAATTCTATTTGGAGTCTTTAGTCTGATCCAGTTATTGAGACTATCGAGACAATTAAAATGGTGTTTCCTTGTTCTTAGATCCTTTATTCTTATTTTTAATCATTGGGTTTAGACATTACTTCGGTGCTTCTTAATCCTTTCAAAATGGCAGCAACATACCCTTTTTTGATTTCTTTCTATCAAAGAATCCTCTGGACAGCTGATTCACGAGTGATACACTTTGAATCGAAAAAGTTGGATAAATTCCAACAAGTTTTACTTTTGAATTGAAAACTTGCTCGAATTGGATGCTTTTGATTTCTATATATGGAAGATACATTTACGAAGTTGTTCCGATTTATTGGCATTAACCCTAGATCCTTGCCCCCGAGAAATTAATTAATCCTTTCTACTCGAGCTCCATCGTGGACTATTTACAACCCCCCAAAAATCGAGTGTAACAGAACAAACAATGTCGAGCCAAGAGCACCCTCATTCCTAGATAAATCGAAAATGGTGGATGTCAAAATCCACAACGGATCGTGTCCTTCAAGTCGCACGTTGCTTTCTACCACATCGTTTCAAACGAAGTTTTACCATAATATTCCTCTAATTTGGAACCGGTATGGAATTGATTCAATCATGGAATCATGAATAGTCATTGGTTCAGTTGTACATCGACATCGTAATCTAGACCTTTTCTTCTATATATGATACGTGGAACGGTTTTTCTGAAAAAGTCTTAGCAAGAAAAGATCTTTAACATACATAAATAATATATAGATAATAGAAACAAATAGAAATATGAATCTGCATCTTCAAGTGACTCATATAGGATTGATTAAAGGATTTCCTACCTTTTGAGTACCAAAAATTCCACTTACAAGGAATCAAAATTTAGTCAAAATAGTTCTAATTGAAATTTAAAAAGTTTCCTATTTAGACATCATTATTTAATTTGAAGAAAATTGGACAATAATTAAGTATCACGTTTGATCTTCATAGGAAGATAAGCCTTCCTTTTTTAATTGACTCGTCTCTGATTTAATTTAAAATAGATCAAAGATAAAGAAGAAAGAAATCCAATTTTTTTATGAGATGGATAAAAAAATTATGTAAGTTCAAATTTGAATCTTTATTCTGTTCATCTGATTACGAAAATCAAAATAGAAAATAAAATATTATAGGGAGGGTTTTTCATATCTATCAGATAGACTGAACAGTTGTCACTGTTATAGATATTCTATAATTCGAATATAGAATTTATATAATTTAAGGGATCACAAATCTTTTTCACAAAAACTCAAAATTTTTTGTTATTCAAGTTATTAAAATAGAACGATATATATCATATAAGCGATACATTTCCTTATTTTCTATAGATTGTGTTTAACATGGGATTGAGTAATATTTCAATAATCGACTCTTGTCATAAAGTGAATACAAAGGGATAGGATAAATCAAACCTGCCTCAATCGGTACATAGATTTCCAATTTTTCATTAGAGCCAAACACGAAATACCTAAATAAAATGAGATTCAAAGAAAATAGATTGGCTCCATAATATATTTCTATATGTTATGGAACTTGATCGTTTGTTAATGATATTCAAACAGACACAGATATTCAAATTAATACGGATTAACTCCCCCTTCTTCTTTCTATGGGAATAATGAAGCATAAAAAATGGATATGTTCTGGGACGGAAGGATTCGAACCTCCGAATAGCGGGACCAAAACCCGTTGCCTTACCACTTGGCCACGCCCCATTTCAATTTCTAATCTACACTAAGAAACAATAATATTGGTATTGGTTCTTTGTCAACTACAGTCTGAATATCTATATATCTATAGAACAGATTGGTACTAGAATTTTTATACATATAGATATAGAATTCAACTAAATTTATTGATCATTACATCGAATTCAATTAAGATATTGTATGAAAGTATGATTTCTTCTATTCTCCTTTGAGAATTGGAGGATTTTGGATTGGGTGGGTTCAAAGAAAAAGAAGGATTTTTTGTATACCTTACTTACTTTCTTCCTTTTTCCTTATATCAAAAACTCAATCAAAATG